TTAAAAATAAGCTAAGGTAAGCTTTTGGGTTCATACCCCAAATATAAAGGAAATCCCTTTTTTTTAAATAAAGTGCCTGATAAAAGGATTATTCTGATAGGATAAATTATGTAAATTTTTACCTTTATTATATTTTATAGAATTAAACTATATCTAATAATATCAAAAATTATTGTGCATCTTACACTAAAATATATTAAAATAATATATATATATATATATGAATGAATTTTAATTTCATAAAATGATTAAATTCTTATTTTAAATTTTATTTATAATTAATTCTAATAAAATATTTTTTTTTTTTACCTTATTTTTTAGAACTTTAATCTCAATTTCCTCTAACTCATGATTAGGATGTTGAATTGGATTAGAAATTAATTTATTAAGCTTTATCCCCCTGATTACTTCCCCCAATAATCTATTAAATTCTGAAGCTTCTTTAAAATATTTCTTAACTCAATCAATCGCCCCTATTAATTTTTTATTTTCTATTTTATTAAAATTATTAATATTAAATTTTTTTTTTCATGATTTATTTTCAATTATAATTAATTCTTCTTTACTAATAAAAATAGGATCAATCCCCTTTCATTTTTGATTCCCTAATATTATAGAAGGATTATCCTGATTAAATTGTTTTATTTTAATAACCTGACAAAAAATTTCTCCTTTAATTTTATTATCTTACTATATAAATATTAATTTCATTTCAATTATTATAATTTTTAATTGTATTATTGGGGTGATTGGTAGATTTAATCAAAATTCCATTCGTAAATTAATAGCTTTTTCATCAATTAATAATTTAGGATGAATAATATCTAGTTTAATAATTAGAGAATCTATTTGAAAATTATTTTTTTTTTTATATTCATTTTTAATTATAATTATATGTATTATATCTTATTTAATTAATATTTTTTTTATTAATCAATTATTTAATATTAATTTAAATTTTTTTTTTAAAATTTCTATTATAATTAATTTTTTATCTTTAGGAGGATTACCCCCCCTCTTAGGATTTTTTTCTAAATGAATAATTATTAATTTTCTTATTATAAATAATATATTTTTAATTACTTTTTTTTTTATTATATCAAGTTTAATTATAATTTTTGTCTATATTCGAATTATTTATTCATCTTTATTATCTTACTCATTTAAATTTAAATGATTTAAAAATTTTATTAAATATAACTATATTATAATTATTAATTTTTTTAGTTTAATCTCCCTCTCAGGAATAATTTTTAGAACCTTTTTTTTTATCTAAGGTTTTAAGTTAAATTAAACTAATAATCTTCAAAATTATTTATAAAGAAAATTTCTTTAAGCCTTAGAAAAAAAAAAAATTCACCTTAAAATTTGCAATTTTATATCATTCTTGAATATAAGACTTAATAAAAGAGATATTTTTCTCGTAAATAAATTTACAATTTATCGCTTAAACTCAGCCATTTTATTAGCGAAAATGACTTTTTTCTACAAATCATAAGGATATTGGCACTATATATTTTATTTTTGGAATTTGAGCAGGAATAGTAGGAACATCTTTAAGTCTTTTAATTCGAACAGAATTAGGAACACCAGGATCTCTAATTGGAGATGATCAAATTTATAATACTATTGTAACAGCTCATGCTTTTATTATAATTTTTTTTATAGTTATACCAATTATAATTGGAGGATTCGGAAATTGATTAGTACCTTTAATATTAGGAGCCCCTGATATAGCTTTCCCACGAATAAATAATATAAGATTTTGACTTTTACCCCCATCATTAATATTACTAATTTCAAGAAGAATTGTAGAAAATGGAGCAGGAACAGGATGAACGGTTTACCCCCCCCTTTCATCTAATATCGCCCATAGAGGATCTTCTGTAGATTTAGCTATTTTTTCTTTACATTTAGCTGGAATTTCTTCTATTTTAGGAGCTATTAATTTTATTACTACAATTTTAAATATACGAATTAATAATATATCATTTGATCAAATATCTTTATTTGTTTGAGCAGTAGGTATCACAGCTCTTCTTTTATTACTATCATTACCTGTTTTAGCTGGAGCAATTACCATACTTCTTACTGATCGAAATCTAAACACTTCATTTTTCGATCCTGCTGGAGGAGGAGATCCAATTTTATATCAACATTTATTTTGATTTTTTGGTCATCCAGAAGTTTATATTTTAATTTTACCAGGCTTTGGGATAATTTCCCATATTATTAGTCAAGAAAGAGGAAAAAAAGAAACTTTTGGATCATTAGGAATAATTTATGCAATAATAGCAATTGGATTATTAGGATTTATTGTATGAGCTCATCATATATTTACAGTTGGGATAGATATTGATACTCGAGCTTATTTTACTTCCGCAACTATAATTATTGCTGTACCAACAGGTATTAAAATTTTTAGATGACTTGCTACTATACATGGCACACAAATTAATTATAGACCCTCAATTTTATGAAGACTTGGTTTCGTATTTTTATTTACTGTAGGAGGACTAACAGGAGTAGTTTTAGCTAATTCTTCAATTGATATTACTCTTCACGATACTTACTATGTAGTAGCACATTTCCATTATGTTTTATCTATAGGAGCAGTATTTGCTATTTTAGGGGGGTTTATTCATTGATACCCTTTATTTACTGGATTAACCCTTAACCCTTATTTACTAAAAATTCAATTTATTTCCATATTCTTAGGAGTAAACTTAACTTTTTTTCCTCAACATTTTTTAGGATTAGCAGGCATACCTCGGCGTTATTCAGATTACCCTGATAGATTTATATCATGAAATATTATTTCCTCATTAGGGTCATATATTTCCTTAATTTCAATAATATTAATTATTATTATTATTTGAGAATCAATAATTAATCAACGAATTATTTTATTTTCTTATAATATGCCATCTTCTATCGAATGATACCAAAATACTCCCCCTGCCGAACATTCTTATAATGAATTACCTATTTTAAGTAACTTCTAATATGGCAGATTTTATGTAATGGATTTAAACCCCATTTATAAAGGATTATCCTTTTTTTAGAAATGGCAACTTGATCAAATTTTAACTTTCAAAATAGAGCTTCCCCATTAATAGAACAAATTATTTTTTTTCATGATCATACATTAATTATCTTAATTATAATTACTATTTTAATTTCATACTTAATAATTAATTTATTTTTTAATAAATATACTAACCGATTTTTAATTGAAGGACAAATAATTGAATTAATTTGAACCATTTTACCTGCTTTTACTTTAATTTTTATTGCTCTCCCCTCTCTTCGACTATTATATTTAATAGATGAAATTAATAATCCTTTAATCACTTTAAAATCAATTGGCCACCAATGATATTGAAGATATGAATATTCAGATTTTTCCAATATTGAATTTGATTCATATATAATTCAACCCACTAATATTAATAATTTCCGATTATTAGATGTAGATAACCGTATTATTCTACCCATAAATAATCAAATTCGTATTTTAGTAACTGCAACAGATGTAATTCACTCTTGAACTATCCCAGCACTTGGAATTAAAATTGATGCTAATCCAGGTCGCCTTAATCAAATAAGATTTTTTATTAATCGACCTGGAATTTTTTTTGGTCAATGCTCTGAAATTTGTGGAGCTAATCATAGATTTATGCCTATTATAATTGAAAGAATTCCTATTAAAAATTTTATTAAATGAATTAATAATTATTCATTAGATGTCTGAAAGCAAGTATTGGTCTCTTAAACCATATTATAGTAATTTAGCAATTACTTCTAATGAAATATAAAGAATTAGTTAAATATATAACATAAATATGTCAAATTTAAATTATTATTATAAGTAATATTCTTTTATTCCTCAAATAATACCTATTAATTGAATTCTATCATTATTATTTTTTATTTTATTATTTATTATTTTTAATATAATAAATTATTTTATTTTTTATAATTCTGTTAAAAATAACAATTATAATAATAAATTTTATTTTAAAAATTTAAATTGAAAATGATAACTAATTTATTTTCAATTTTTGATCCCTCCACTAATATTTTTAATTTACCTTTAAATTGATTAAGAACCATAATTGGATTCTTATTTATCCCATTTTCTTTTTGATTAATTCCTAATCGTCATCAAATATTATGAAACTTCATTTCAATTAAACTTCATAATGAATTTAAAATTTTATTAAGAAATAATAATAAATCAATTGGAAGAACTTTTATTTTTATTTCATTATTTTTTTTTATTTTATTTAATAATTTTTTAGGATTATTTCCGTATATTTTTACTAGAACTAGACATTTAAATATATCTCTTTCTATTTCACTAACATTTTGATTAAGATTTATAATTTTTGGATGAATTAATAATACTAAACATATATTTATCCATATAATCCCTCAAGGAACCCCCCCTATTCTTATACCTTTTATAGTAATAATTGAAACAATCAGAAATATTATTCGACCAGGAACTTTAGCTATTCGTTTAACAGCTAATATAATTACTGGTCATCTTTTAATTACTTTATTAAGAAGAATAGGAAATACAATTAATTTTTATTTAATTTCAATTTTAATTTTTATACAAATTTTATTATTAATTCTAGAATCTATAGTTGCAATTATTCAATCCTATGTTATTTCTATTCTTAGAACATTATATTCTAGAGAAGTAAACTAATGTCTTTAAATAATAACCACCCATATCACTTAGTTGATCATAGACCTTGACCATTAACAGGAGCAATTGGAGTTATAACTTTAGTAACTGGCCTAACTAAATGATTTCATAACTTTAGAATTAATTTATTAATTTTAGGTTATATTATTACTTTACTTACTATATATCAATGATGACGAGATGTATGTCGAGAAGGAACTTATCAAGGAAAACATACTATTTCAGTCTCAAATGGTTTACGATGAGGAATAATTTTATTTATTATTTCTGAAATTTTTTTTTTTATTTCATTTTTTTGAGCATTTTTTCATAAAAAATTATCCCCTAATATTGAAATTGGTGCTATATGACCCCCTGTAATAATTACTCCATTTAATCCATTTCAAATTCCTTTATTAAATACTATTATTCTTATTTCTTCAGGAATTACAATTACTTGAGCTCATCATGCCCTTATACAAAATAATTTCACTCAAACTTCACAAGGATTATTTTTTACTGTAATTTTAGGAATTTATTTTTCTATTCTTCAAGCATATGAATACTTTGAAGCTCCTTTTACTATTGCAAATAGAATTTATGGGTCAACTTTTTTTATAGCAACAGGATTTCATGGATTACATGTAATCATTGGAACAATTTTTCTATTAACATGTTTAATTCGTCATATTAATTTCCATTTTTCTATAAATCATCACTTTGGATTTGAAGCAGCAGCATGATATTGACATTTTGTTGATGTTGTTTGATTATTCCTTTATATTTCAATTTACTGATGAGGTAATTAATTATTTATATAATATATATAGTATATTTGATTTCCAATCAAAAAGTTTAATTATCATTAATATAAATAATTATTTTATTATTTATCATATCAATTATTATTTTTTTTATCTCATTTATCTTAATAATTATATCATTTTCTATTTCAAAAAAATCAATTCTAGACCGAGAAAAATGTTCCCCCTTTGAATGTGGATTTGACCATAAAATATTACCTCGTATTCCTTTTTCTTTACATTTTTTTTTAATTACAATAATTTTTTTAATTTTTGATGTTGAAATTGCTTTAATTTTCCCATTAATTATAACATTTAAAATAGTTAATTTAATTAATTGATGAAAAATTAATTTATTTTTTATTATTATTCTATTATTAGGATTATATCATGAATGAAATCAAAATATATTAAATTGAACTAATTAAGGATTATAGTTTATTTAAAACTTTTGATTTGCATTCAAAAAATATTGAACTTCAATTTATCTTAAATAAGAAGCAAATTTGCATTTAATTTCGACTTAAAAGATTAGGATTAATTATCCTCTTATTTAAATTAATTGAAACCAAATTAGAGGTATATCACTGTTAATGATATTATTGAATTATATTCCAATTAGAAATATTTTATATTAAGCTTCTAACTTAATTTTAGTGATTAATAATCATTAATATTTCTATTTATATAGTTTATTTAAAACATTACATTTTCATTGTAAAAATAATATAATTTATTTATAAATATTTAAAGATTAAAATAATCACCCTAATATCTTCAATATTATACTCTTATTAAGCTATTTAAATAAACTAAAATTATTAATATAATTAATAATATTCAAAAAACAAATCTAAATAAATAAATTTTAAAATTATTTATTTGATAAATTATTGAAATTAAACTATAATTTTTAATTAAATTAAATATCCCATAACCAGAAAATAATTCACTTCAACCTATATCAATATTTTTATATAAATTTTTAGAAAATCTTAAAATATAATAATTAAATCCATAAACTGATAAATTAGGTATAAATCATATTAAAGTAAAAAATATATTTAAATTATATATTATTAAAAATTTATTAACAGAATAAATATTTATTTTTCTAACTAATCAACCCATTATTCCACCCATTAATCTTACATAAATTACTATTAATTTTATATTCAAAGATATAAAAATTATATAAGGATAACAAAAAATTATTCAACTTAATATTCTCCCAGAAATTAATCTTATAAATAATAAAATCATTATACTTTTTAATATAATATAATCCTCATCATATAAATTATATACTCTTATTAAATTAAAATCATTAATTATTAAATATATTATTAAACGAATTGTATAAAATATTGTTAAACCCGTAGAAAAATAATATAAATATAAAACTATTATATTTAAATTTCTTATTATTGTTACCTCTAAAATTAAATCCTTTGAATAAAACCCAGCTAAAAAAGGAATTCCACATAATGCTATATTTGAAATATTAAAACATAAAGAAGTAACAGGAATAAAAATTCTTAACCCTCCTATTATTCGAATATCCTGATTATCATTTATTATATGAATTAACACCCCCGCACATATAAATAATAAAGCTTTAAATATAGCATGAGTTAAAAGATGAAAAAAAGCTAAATCTCCATACCCCATCCTTAAAATTCTTATTATTAAACCTAATTGTCTTAAAGTAGATAAAGCAATAATTTTTTTTAAATCATATTCATAATTAGCTCTAATTCCAGCTATTATTATAGTTAACCCTGAAAATAATAATAAAATTTTTAATATAAATATATCTTCTAATAACAAATTAAAACGAATTAATAAATAAACTCCAGCAGTCACTAAAGTTGATGAATGAACTAAAGCCGAAACTGGTGTAGGAGCAGCTATAGCAGCTGGTAATCAAGATCTAAAAGGAATTTGAGCTCTTTTAGTTATAGCAGCCAAAATAATTATAATAGAAATAACATTTATAAAAAAATCATTTTTTATAAATATCAAATAATAAATATAATTTCAACTTCCATAATTTAATATCCAAGCAATAACCATTAAAATCATAACATCCCCAATACGATTTGATAAAGCAGTTAATATCCCAGCATTATAAGACTTTACATTTTGATAATAAATTACTAAACAATATGAAATTAAACCTAGCCCATCTCACCCTAATAAAATTCTAATAATATTAGGACTAATAATTAATAAAATTATTGATAAAACAAATATAATCACTAAAATAATAAATCGATTTAAATTAATTTCAGATCTTATATAACTCTTTTTTCAATAAATTACTGATGATGAAATTAATAAAACAAATATTATAAATAATAAAGATATTCAATCTAATAAAATAGATATAACAATACTAATAGAATTAAAAGAAATAATTTCCCATTCAATTATAATTGTTAAATTTCTAATAATAAAATAAATTATTATAAATAAATTTATTAATATAAAAAAAAATAAAAAAAAAAATCTAATAAAACAAATAGAAAATTTTTGATGAATGATTTAAAATGATTTACTCATATTTTTGATTCCACAAATCAATATTTTTTTTAAATTATTTAAATAAAATCAAATTATAACGTAATCAATTTTTAATACTAATAAATTTAATGGTAATCAATGTAATATTAATGTTAAATATTCCCGAGAAACCCCTCTAAAAAATCTATATAACCCTAGTCTATATCCTCCATGTTGAGTATAAGAATAAAGATATAATCTATACCCTGCTCTAAAAAATGATAATCCTATTAGTATAAATATTGTAATTCAAGATCATCTTATTATTCTATTAATTAATCTAATTTCCCCTATTAAATTTAATGATGGGGGAGCAGCTATATTTGAAGAAAGTAATAAAAATCATCATATTCTTATTGAAGGTATAAAATTTATTAATCCCTTATTAATAAATAAACTTCGTCTACCCAATCGCTCATAATTAATATTTGATAAACAAAATATACCTGATGAACATAACCCATGGCCAATTATTATAATATATGAACCTAAATAACCCCAATAATTCATTGTTATAATTCCCCCAATTACTATTCCTATATGAGCAACTGATGAATAAGCAATTAAAGATTTTATATCAATTTGACAAAAACATTTTAATCTAATATATAATCCCCCAATTAATCTAATTACAACTATAATATAATTTATTTTTAAACCAATTTTTTGTAAAATTATTATTACTCGTAATAAACCATAACCCCCTAATTTTAATATTACAGCAGCTAAAATTATTGAACCAGAAATAGGGGCCTCTACATGAGCCTTAGGTAACCATAAATGAAGAAAATATATTGGTATTTTAACTAAAAAAGCTAAAATTATTGCAACATACAAATAAATACATTCATATCTATTAAACTTAAAAAAATATATTATTATTCTATAATTATTAATATAAATATAAAAAATCCCTAATAATAAAGGTAAAGAAGCAAATAATGTATAAAATAATAAATATATACCTGCTTGAATTCGCTCAGGCTGATAGCCCCACCCTATAATAAGTAATAAAGTAGGAATTAATCTCCCCTCAAAAAACAAATAAAATATAAATATATTTATCACCCTAAAAGTTAAAAATAATATTAATATTAATATAATAATATTAAATAAAAAAAAATTTAAATAAAATTTTATTTTCAATAATCTTTGTCTTGATATAATTATTAAAGCTCTAATTCAAATTCTTAAAATAATTAAACCATAAGAAATCATATCACAACCTAATATATATCTTAAATTACAAAAATTTATAATATTAATTCTTAAATTTATAAATATAAATATTATCAATATTAAAAATAAATACACCAATCAAAATATATTTTGTAAAAAACATAATGGGATAATAAATAATAATATAAATATAAATTTTATCATTAAATTAAATTAAATCTTTGAAAATAATCATTCCCATGTGTCCGAATTATAGTTACCAAAATTGATAACCCTAAAGCTCCTTCACAAACTGAAAAAACTAAAAAAATTATTAATATATATAAATTATAATTAATTATTATTAAATATATTATTATTAATAAAAAAAGTCTTAAAACAATAAATTCTAATCTTAATAAAACCACTAGCAAATGTTTATGTTGGGAAACAAAAATTATATTACCTACTATAAATATAACTAATCTTACTATATATATATTTATCATTAGTTTTTATAGTTTAATTAAAACATTGGTCTTGTAAATCAAAAATAAGAAATCTCTTTAAAAACTTCAAAGAAAAAGAATTTCTTTATCTATAATCTCCAAAATTATTATTTTTATAAACTATTCTTTGAAATTAAAATATTTATCTCATTATTAATATTAACTTTTTCTATTATTATATTATTTATTCAACATCCTTTATCAATAGGATTAATAATTTTATGTCAAACTCTTTTTTTATGTTTACTTTCAGGAATAATTATTAATACTTATTGATTTTCATATATTTTATTTTTGATTTTTATAGGAGGTCTTTTAGTCTTATTTATCTATGTAGCTAGAATTGCTTCAAATGAAATATTTAAATCTTTAAATTATATAATAACTTTTATATTATTTTTTTTTTTAATTTTATTAAGATTAATTTTTTATAAAAATTTAATTTGATTAAATTTTAATTTTAATGATGAAATAAATAATTTTTTTTTTAATTATATTTTTTTTAATTTTGAAAATAAAATTAACTTAACTAAATTATATAATAATAATACTTATTATTTAATATTATTATTAATTATTTACTTATTTATTACTCTTATTGCTGTAGTAAAAATTACTAATATTTTTTTTGGACCCTTACGATCAAATTTTTAACTAATGATAAATTTTATACCAATACGAAAAATACACCCAATTTATAAAATTATTTATAATTCTTTAATTAATTTACCTACACCTTCCAATATTTCTTCAATATGAAATTTTGGATCCTTATTAGCTTTATGTTTAGGAATTCAAATTATCACAGGTCTTTTTTTAACTATATATTATACAGCAAATATTGAAATAGCTTTTAACAGAGTTAATTATATTTGCCGAAATGTTAATTATGGCTGATTAATTCGTACCCTTCATGCAAATGGAGCATCATTTTTTTTTATCTGTATTTACATTCACATTGGACGAGGAATTTATTATAACTCTTTTAATTTTTTTCATACTTGAATTGTAGGTGTAATTATTTTATTTATTTTAATAGCAACAGCTTTTATAGGATATGTTTTACCTTGAGGACAAATATCATTTTGAGGAGCTACAGTAATTACTAATTTACTATCAGCAATTCCTTATTTAGGGACTGATTTAGTAAATTGAATTTGAGGGGGATTTGCAGTAGATAATGCTACATTAACCCGTTTTTATACTTTTCATTTTTTATTCCCATTTATTATTATAATATTAACTATAATTCATTTACTATTTCTTCATCAAACAGGATCTAATAATCCTTTAGGAATTAATAGAAACTTTGATAAAATCCCTTTTCATCCTTTTTTCACATTTAAAGATTTAATTGGATTTATTATTTTAATTTACTTATTAATTATATTAACATTAATTAACCCATACTTATTAGGAGACCCTGATAATTTTATCCCGGCTAATCCTCTTATTACACCTATTCATATTCAACCTGAATGATATTTCTTATTTGCTTATGCTATTCTCCGCTCTATTCCTAATAAATTAGGAGGAGTTATTGCCTTAGTTATATCAATCCTAATTTTAATCATTCTTCCATTCTCCAGAAACAGAAAAATCCAAGGAATTCAATTTTACCCCCTAAATCAATTTTTATTTTGATCATTAATTTCTATTATTTTATTATTAACTTGAATTGGAGCCCGACCCGTAGAAACACCTTATATTTTTACAGGTCAACTTTTAACTATTCTATATTTTTCTTATTTTATTTTTAACCCAATACTAATCAATTTATGAGATAAATTAATTTTTAAAAATTAATTAATGAGCTTGTATAAGCATTTGTTTTGAAAACTTAAGAAAGAATATTTATTCTATTAATTTATACTAAATTTATTTTATAAACAAAATCAAAACATTAATTTTAAACCTAAAAAAAATATTAAATAATTTAATGATACTGGCAAATAGATTTTTCAACATAAATATATTAATTTATCATAACGATAACGAGGTAAAGTTCCTCGAACTCAAATAAAAAAAAATGAAATAAATACTAATTTTAAATAAAATATCAATCTTATTCTATAACCCCCCATATAAACTACGACAAATATTATTCTCATAAATAAAATTATTGAATATTCAGCTAAAAAAATTAAAGCAAATCCCCCTCTTCTATACTCAATATTAAACCCAGAAACTAACTCTCTTTCCCCCTCAGCAAAATCAAAAGGAGTTCGATTAGTTTCAGCTATTATTGAGGATAAAAAACATAATCTTAAAGGTAATATTATAAAAAAAAATCAAATTATATCCTGATATAATTTATATATAAATAAATTTAAATCTATAATTAAAATAACTCTAGATATTAAAATTAAAGCTAATCTAACTTCATAAGAAATAGTTTGAGCAACAGCTCGTAACCCCCCTAATAAAGAATAATTAGAATTAGAAGACCAACCAGAAACTAATAATATATATACCCCCAATCTTAAACAACTTAAAATAAATAATACTCCTAAATTAAATATGAATATATTAAAATAATAAGGAATTACTATTCAAATAATTAAACTTATTATAAAATTTAAAATTGGAGAAATATAATAAACTATATAATTAGAATAATTTAAATAAATTTGTTCTTTAGTAAATAATTTAATAGCATCAGAAAAAGTTTGTAATAACCCTATTATACCTAATTTATTAGGACCTTTTCGAATTTGAATATATCCCAATAATTTTCGCTCTAATAAAACTAAAAAAGCAACCCCAATTATTACCCCAATAATTAAAATTAACCCCCCAATAAATAAATTTATATACTCAATTATCATATACTATCTATATAATAATCTATATATTTATGATTTCTAAAACCATTACATTTTTCTGCCAAAATAGTGTATATATATATATATATATAAATAATATTAATAATATTCTTTTAATAAAATTATTTTAAATATTTGATCCTTTCGTACTAAAATATTTTAATTTTCTAAAGATAGAAACCAACCTGGCTTACACCGGTTTGAACTCAGATCATGTAAGATTTTAATGATCGAACAGATCAAAATTTTAAACTTTTGCATTTATATTTTATCTTAATCCAACATCGAGGTCGCAATCTCTTTTTTTTATTTGAACTAAAAAAAAAAATTACGCTGTTATCCCTAAGGTAATTTTTTCTTTTAATCATTAATAATGGATCATTTATTCACTTATTTATGTCTTCAATAAAAAAAAGTTTACTTAATTTTTTTATCACCCCAATAAAATAATTAATTAATTTTTAATTTTAAATTATATATATAACCCAAAATTAATTAATTATAAAACTCTATAGGGTCTTCTCGTCTTTTAAATCTATTTTAGCTTTTTAACTAAAAAATTAAATTCTAATTATAAATAAAAGACAGATTATATTTCATTAAATCCTTCATACAAGTCTTCAATTAAAAGACTATTGATTATGCTACCTTTGTACAGTCAATATACTGCAGCCCTTTAATATTTATCAGTGGGCAGATTAGACTTTAAATTATTTTCAAAAAGACATGTTTTTGATAAACAAGTGAATATAAATTTTTGCCGAATTCCTTTTATTTAATTTTATATATATATATATATTATATATATATATATATTTATACTAATTTTATCATTATAATAATTTTATCATTATAAAAAAATTTTTTTTTATAAAAAATTAAAATTTTATTAAATTTTATTTTTATTAAAATTTTTTATAAAAAATTAAAATTTCTAAACAATTTAAATTTTAAAAATTTTAATAATATTTTTTATTTTATAAATTTTTATTAAAAAGCTTATCCCTTTTAATATTTAATTTAATTTAATAATAATTAATTAAAAAATTATTATCAAAATTAAATTTTAAATTAAATTTATTTCTAAAAAAACTAGATATATTTAAAAACGAATAACATTTCATTGCAAATTAATTATTAAAAATAATTATACTACATTAACTTTTTTAATTAATTATCTCTTTTAAATTCGAGATTTACTTATTTAAGTAATTTTATTTAATAAACTCTGATACACAAGATACAATAAATTAAATTTACTTTATTTTAAATTATTTTTCAGCTATTTCAAAATTCTTTCACAATACTAATTTACTATAAAAATTTAAATTTTTTCTATTAATAATACTCCAACCCCCATTTTCGTATTAAAATTTTTTTTATTATTTTTAAATTTTTAATTTTTCCCCCTCAAATTAATTAATTTTATTAATTTCCTTTCAATGTAAATGAAAAACTTTATCAAGCTCTAATTTGATCTTTCTAGAAACACTTTCCAGTACCTCTACTTTGTTACGACTTATTCCAATTTTAAAATGAAAGTGACGGGCAATATGTACATATTTTAATTTTAAATCATTTTAATAAACTAAATAAAATTACATTTAAATCCACCTTCAATAAAATTTTTCAATTTCATATTCATTTAAATAAATTTATTGTAATCCATTATATTCTTAATTATAATCTACATCTTGATCTGAATTAATTTTTATTTTAATTTTTAAATATTATAAATTAATTAAAAATATTTTTTTAACAACGATATATAAAATTTTATAAATTAAGTAAATTTATTCGTGGATTATCAATTATTAAACAGATTCCCCTAAATGAACTAAAATACCGCCATATTATTTAAGTTTCAATAAATAATTATCTACTATTTTAGTATTATAATTTAAATTTTTAATAATAGGGTATCTAATCCTAGTTTATATTAAAATTTATTAAAACATAATTTTCAAATAAAATTTAATTAAATTAAAATTTTACCTAATAATTTAATATTTATTTTTTAAAAAAATTATTTTTTATAAACTGAAATAATTTAATTTAATTTTTGTATAACCGCAACTGCTGGCACAAAATTTGTTACTAATTTTTGTATTACTAAATCTTAATTTCTTAAATTTTTAATTTTATTTACTACATTTTATTATAATTATTATTATTAAAATAATAAAAAATTACTACTAAAATTTATATATAAAATAAACCTTTAATAAATTCCCCTAAACATAATTATTTATTTATTTCTCATTTTTTTTTTACATAGAATTTTTTTTTTTTTTTTTTTTTATATTAAATATTTAATATACATTGTTTTCTTTTATGTTAAATATTTAATAAACATTAATAAATTTTTATTACTTCTCTTATTTTTTTTTGTAATATTAATTAAATTAAAAAATCATTATAAATCAATTATTAATTAATTAAAAATTAAATATTATTAATATAATATTTATTAAATAAAAAAATTTAATTAATTAATAAATTTATAATTTAATAAATATTTAATTAATTAATTATATTATTAATTAATTAAATATTTAATATATATATATATATATAAGTACTAATAAATATTTATAAATTTATTTTACATATTTTTTTTTATTATTTATTTTATTTAATTTTATTTTACCGTTTCTAATAATTTTTATATAAATAA